GCAACCACTTTACTAAGACGGGACAATTGTGAATTAATTGTAGCTCCTTTCCCGATTGGACCGGACGGGACACGGGCTTGGATTGAAAAGATTTGTTCTGTTTTGGAGATTGAACCCCAGGGTCTAGAGCAAAGAGAAGAACAGATTTGGCAAAGTTGCAAGGATTATCTTGATTTGGTACAGGGAAAATCCGTCTTCTTCATGGGAGATAACTTGCTAGAAGTCTCTTTAGCAAGATTATTAATCAGATGCGGAATGATCGTTTATGAAATAGGCATTCCATATATGGATAAAAGATATCAAGCTGCTGAATTAGCACTTTTACGTGATTCCTGTAGAAAGAGGTGTATACCAATACCACGAATTGTGGAAAAACCAGACAATTCCAATCAAATACGGCGTATGCGGGAGTTACAACCTGACCTGGCCATCACGGGAATGGCTCACGCGAACCCATTAGAGGCAAGAGGAATTAGTACAAAATGGTCCATTGAATTTACTTTTGCTCAGATTCATGGATTTTCCAATGCAAGAGACGTGCTTGAATTAATTACCCGTCCTCTAAGACGGAATGAAAATTTAGAAAACTTAGATCGGGCTACTCTGGTGAGAATTAACAAACAAGAAGATCCATCGGAACGTCAACACTAACATATTTCATAATCCTTGGAGACAGGAAATGATTCTATTCCACTTTTCCCTTTGATTCAAGTTTGTTTTTATGATCAATACTTTTGACATTCATTTCTCTTCCATTCCTGAGAAAAAGAGAGGATCCATCGAATCTCAAGTATGGTTTTTCACCAATCGAGTTCAAAAACTCAGTAGACACCTCGGGACACATAAAAAAGACTATTCCTCCCAAAGGAGTCTGCGGAAACTTTTGATCAAACGGAAGCGACTTCTTCTTTACTTATACAATAAAAAGAAACTTGGTTCCAAACCAAACTAATTTGTTTATCATAAGTTTTCAACTTAATTTATAAGGAATTTTTTACAAAATCTATTTAAACAAAAAAATGGCTGTTCCAAAAAAACGGAAATCTGGGAATAACAAAAAGCTTTGGCGAGCAAAAGCATTGAAATTAAAAAAAATCTTTAGTAATTTTAAAATTATCGATCATATCTATTCAAAATATCAAGGGTTCAAAAAGTCATTAAAACAACAAAAATAAAGAGATAAATTTTTATTAAAAGATGATTAAAAAACAAAAATAGAATATTATTTATATAAAATAGAATATTATATGGAGAATAAATGGCTCATTCGGTCAAAATTTATGATACATGCATTGGTTGTACACAATGTGTACGAGCATGTCCTACTGATGTTTTAGAAATGGTCCCTTGGACCGGTTGTAAGGCTAAGCAAATAGCCTCTGCTCCACGAACAGAAGATTGCATAGGTTGTAAAAGATGTGAATCTGCTTGTCCAACAGATTTTTTAAGTGTACGTGTTTATTTAAAAAACGAAACCACTCGTAGTATGGGACTAGCTTATTAAGTAAAAACTTATAAAGAAACAGTTTTTTAAAAGTTTGTTTATCCAAGGTGAAAAAACATCTTTTTACATAGATGTTTTTTTCACCTTGGATTACTTTCTTTTTAAATTAACCATTATAAATGAACCATCCATAACTATGAAAACCTATCCCTAAAAGATTGACACCAAAATAGCATATCCAAACAAAAAAAAATCCAATAGAAGCTACAAGTGCTGGTTTTTTACCTTTCCACCCTTTATTCAATCTTATATGAATATAGATTGCAAAAATTAGCCATGTTATTAAGGCCCAAATTTCTTTTGGGTCCCAATTCCAATAAGATCCCCAAGCTTCGTTAGCCCATACTGCCCCTGAAAGAATACCTATAGTTAAAAGGATAAAACCGATAAATAGTGTATAATAACCCAATTGATCTAATTGTTGAATTAGTTGAAGTTTACGGAAATTTTCTACTGAAAAAGGAAAATAACTTTTCTCTTTTTTTTCTACACTAATATTTGAACATAAAAAAAGAGATGAAGAAAATTTTTCCTTTGAACTCAAAATTAAGAGAGCAATAGAAGCTAAAGATCCACATAAAAGAATTATATATGCAAGTAATATTATAATGACATGCATCATTAACCAATGAGTTTGTAAAGAAGGTACTACCGTTTCGGTTTGTTGCATTTCTTTAGGAAGAACTAAAGTAGCAAACCCGTGAGTAAACATAGCGCTTGGTGTTGTAATTGCACCCAACCAACGAATATTAGGATTTAAAACTTCCAGAATAATCTGGATCAAACATGAATTCCATGAGAGAAATATTAAAGATTCATATAAATTACTTAATGGTAAATGTCTTGAGGAAAACCAACGAATTATTAATACTATCGTTAAACAAAAAAAAGTAAAAATTAAGCCTCTTTTCCCAGAAATTCTTAGTTCTTTTACTGGGTAAAAAAAGATTCCCCCAAAAATAAAAGCAATTACTAAAATTAGAGAAAAATAGAATTGATTGAATATTTGTTCTAAAGTTACAAATAACATAGGTCCTCCTTAACTAAAAAAAAACTAACATATTTAAACTGTTGAACTAAATAGTAGGTTTTGCCGCCACTCGGACTCGAACCGAGAAGCTCAAGCACTGCTTCCTAAGAGCAGCGTGTCTACCTATTTCACCATGGCGGCTTATTTATTTCTATATTAAATAGAAATAAATAGAAAACTATTGAAAAATTGTTTGTATTATAAAAATACAAAAATATTCAATTAGATATAGATTCATTCAAAAATAAACGGAGCCTGATCTAGATGGTCGTTGATATCACGGAGTGTTTAAGTCGTAGGTTCGACTCCTGTTGCTCTAATCTAATTTAATAAACACAAAAAAGGGGGGAGATAGTATGTTTGGATACTAGACATTTTAGTATCCAAAACAATAAAAAAAGAAATAGAAAACGAACAGTTCGAAGCAAATTGTTCTATAAAAACAACTCAAATATAAGTTTTTACCTTTTCTTTTATCAATCAATATATTGAATATAACACTTTTTTGTCAAGCAAAAAATATTCTAAAAATAGAAAACTTTTTCAAATAAACATACGTATTCTCCAAATAGAATTACGACTTCCATCAGCCGTATTAAACCAATATCTATTCATGCAAAGAAGATCCTCTAGACGATAACTAGGCCAAAGAGTTTGTTTCATTTTTATTTTCGACTCTAAATATATATTTTTAGTAATTTTTTGATTAAAATGAAAATTATTTTCAACGTTTTTTTTTTTTTTCGGTTTTTTACAATTCAAACGATTTAATATACGAAATTCCCTACGACGTTTTGGAAGAAGAATATCTTCAAGAAAGAAATTGTTAAGTTTCAAAAAAGATTCAGTCACTTGTTTCTCTAAATTTTCTTTAGGAAATAAAAATGAAATATTAATAAGTCTTCGTCTTAAAACTTTTTCCATAGGTAATTGTGAAACAGGTTTGATTACTCTTTTTAGTATTATATTTTTTATATCTTTATTACGAAAATCTAATTTTTTCATATCATGTGTAAATAAGAAAAATTCAATAGGCATATCTTGAAAATATATATTAACAAAAACTTTTATTCTTTTGGGATCATTTGCCATTTTTCGTAAAATAGAAAATTGTTTAATCAAATTGGTATAAGATATTTTCATACTTTTCCAATACAAAATTTCTTTGTGTAAAGTTTTAGCAAATAATCTATACATGTCATCATCACGCTCTTCATTTATGAAATCATCATCTTTTTGATCATCAATTAAATCTAATAACTTCTGTAAATGTTGTTCTCGGTGTCTATACTCGTTATTTGTAATTTTTTTATTTTTTTCTATGAAAATTTCCTCAAGTATTGCTTGTTTTTCTAACGTATTACTTATATTTAATATTGTTTCCTCTTTAATTTCTTTTTTTTTCTCGTTTTTTTTAGGTTCTTTCGCTTGTTTTTGATTTTTGGAACAAAAATAAGATGCAAGATACTTTCGTTTTTCGATTTTTTTATCTATTATTTTGTCTAATAATTCTTGCTCTGCTTTACTTTCGATCCAATTTTGTCTTATTGTAGATATTTCGGCACATTTATAACCAAACCTTTTTTTTAACAATTTTCTTTTTTTTTCTTGTTTTGTTAATCGTTTTTGTTGTGCTGTCAAAATTTCTAGTTCTTTGTGTATACTTTCTTTTTTCTTTTTTACATCTATACCATCCTTTTCTGCTTTCTTTAGAAGTCTTTTTTTTTGTATTAATTTTTTTTTTTTTGCTTGTTCTTGTCTCCATTTTTGAATGAAAAAGGCACGTTTCTGTAGTTTTATGAATTCAAAATACACTCGTTCCTGTGTTGATAACAATTTTTTTTTTTTACTCAGTAGCTGTATTGACGGCATATTATTGCATACTTCCCAGAAACGGCATCTTTTTCGTCTACAAAAAATCCAATATCTTATAAAAAATATCTCAAACTCTCGTTTTTCTTGTTCTGTTTTTGTTTCGGAAATAAAATGAAATTTCAGAATTCCTTCGAAATGTGTGAATAATTCATTATTGATTTTGTTTGATAATTCATTTAAAAATTCTTCAGTGTCTTGAAAACCCATCTTATAATTTAAGATAGAATCAGAAAAAGATTCTTTTGGTGAATACAACCCAATTCTTTTTTTTTCTAAAAAAAACCTAGAAATCTCTTTTTTATTGAAATCAAGATAATCATATGCTAAAAGATTCAATCTATAACGTTTATTTAGCTTAAACAGAATTTTTTTTTTGTAAGATGTAAGCAACAAAGCATTTTTTTCTATTTGGTCTTCTTTGAAATTTTTCTTTTTTATTTTCCATTGTTGACTAACCTTACTTCTCCATAAATTAGGTTCTATATAAGACCATAAGAATTCTGAATTTAAATCGTAACGATCATAACAATTTATCCAATGTTTCCAATTCTTTTTCTTATATTGTTGAGGTTCTTTATATCCACTTTTTGGATCTAATAAAAATTTTTTTATGTTTTTTTTAATGAATGGATACGACGAAGTTTTTTTTTCAAAAAACTGTGTTAAAATAGATTTATCTTTTGTTACACAACGCCATACATCGTGGAAAACATATGCTTGAGAAAGTCTCTTATCATGAGTAAGACAAAAAAGGTTTACTACTTGCTTTTTATTGAAAAAAAATATTCGTTTAAAAATTATTATCAGAGGTCTTGTGAAATAAATCCTAGATAAATAAATAAGATTTCTAAAAAAATAAAAAAAAACATCTCTGTAAATAGCAAAAATTTGATCAAATTTTTGCAAAAAAAAGAACCAATTTTTGATTAGTGGCCCATTTTTTGAAATGTTGTTTTTTTTTGAGTTTCCCGTCAAAGATGATTGCTCTAATTGCTTATTCTTATTAATTATTTTTCTTCTTAAATTATCTATTTCGTTTTGTATAGCATATGATTCATGATATTTTTTTTGAATGTCTTCTTTTAAACAATTGAGACTATTTTTTATTTGAATTATCCAAGTATCATGATCTAGATAACTCAATTTTTGGATATTTTTTTCTGAAAAACATTCGTTCTTGTTCTTAGACCAAATTTGATTTAATCTTTTTTGAGAATGGATATTTGTTTCTTTCGAGTAAATACTTTTAATTTGATCTTGAACTCTTTTTATATTCGAGAAGAAGTTTTCTTCTTTAAAAAACGGAAAGGTTAAACTAAAATCTACTGAAAGTTCCGAAAGTTTCTTCTTTATTTCTACTAAAAGCGGTTGCCAAAAACCGAGTGTTCGTACCTTATTACCATAAGGGGTATAAACTTCATATCCTCCTATCGACATATAGGTAGGTTTAACTCTATGACTGGTATCCAACGGTTTATGCCAAGGTTTTAAACGAAAAGGATTCAAAATTTTGATTTGAAAACCATCTTCCCACCATTTGCCTGGACGGCTTTCTTCAGAAAATTCTATACCGTCAAAGGTACAATTTATATAAATTTCCTGAGAAAGTTCTTCCCAGTCTTCTTGAAATTCTGGAACTTGTAATAATAAAATGCGACCGATATTTTTAATACCAATCAATAAAGGTAATACTAGTTTTCTTCTCAAGAAAGCTTGAGCTATTAATAAAGGTCCCCTAATTCTATGAAACACATGATGATCCAATTTAGCTAAATTTGCATAATATTTTTTTTTATACACGGATATTCTTAGGTTTTTCACTATTTTTGATTGTTTATCCATAGCTGATGGATTCAATCTTTGAATAAACTTATTATTTATTTTTAAAAAGACTTGAACAACCATTTTACATAAACTTCTAATACGGAAATTTAGAATCGAAACCAAAATTATCTGAAAGTCTATCTTTCTATTTATATAAGACTTGTTTTTCATTCTACAAACCACAGGAGAATGTATTTGTTTTTTTAAAGATCTAAAATTCAGACGAAAAGGTTTAATAGATCTTCCTTTTCGAGATCTTATGCTTCCTTTAAACATGTATAAACGATTATTACACGAAGCATGTTTAGCTCTGACAAATAATTCTGTATCATCGCCATATTCGTCTTCATAATATCCTGCGTTTTTTAAAGGAGCTGCGCGAAAATCTGATTTATTTGTTTGTTCTTCGTATAAAAAATCTTGAATCAAATCAGATTCCCATTGAGGTAGTTCTTTTCGAACTTCACTTTCTTCAATTTTTTGAAAAGAAGGGGTGGACAAGTTCATCTCTTTGTTTTGTATAGAATTAAGTTCTATGTCTTTACTTTTATTTGTTTCTTTGAGTTTTTCTTCCTCAATTATTTTCGATTCTAATTTTTCAAAATAGATAAAAACTAAATGCCTATTTTTATCTTTCAAAACTAAAAACAAATTGATAATGTTTTTATAGGGAAAGTTTTTATCATTAATTTGTTTATAAAGAAGCTTGAACAGAAAATATGTGTAAACCTTATTACGATTTATTTGTGATATAGTTTTTATTACTATATTTTTTTCTTTCTTTTTGTTTTCAAAAAAAGGATCTTTACAATTGAAATATTTCCATTGCGAAAAAGATTCAATATTAGGAAATATTGAACGAACATGATCGAAAGAAAAGTAGTTCCAAGGCATTTTCTCGTTTTCCTTTTTTGAGTCCATAAAAATAAGCTTAATATATTCGTTCTCTTTTTCAAGCGAAGAACTACAAATACTTTGAATACCATAAAAATAGCTATGAAAAACTATATTTTTTGACTTTTTTATGTAATATACATATGAGTTTTGCAAATTTTTTCTCTTTTGATAATCAGAAAAATCTAACAGATCAAAAAATGTTCTACTTTTTATCATCTGTTCTTTTTTTTGTTGTTCTTCAACAATAATTTGTTCAATTAAGTCTTGTTCAGTTTTTTCAAACCGAAGAATAAAACGATTTTTTACTGTATCATAAAAATCTAATTTTTCTTTTATTCGTCCCATAGCAAGAAGAAGTCTTTCTTCAGGTGTGATTTCTTCTTCTTCAGGAAACATTTCGAAAGTAATTGAATCCCTTCCTTTTTGCATTTCGTAAACATTTTTATACTCTTTTTCCTGTAGTTCTTTTTTCTTCAATCTTTTTTCTAATTTATTCCATAAAATTTCTATTGCTCTTTCTTCTTTTCGCTTTTTTCTTTCCTCGTTATATACTTTCCCAAATGCTTTCCATCTCGTCATCGATAATTTTTCTACTAGTTTATAATATTTCATTAACAAACGAGATGATTTACAAAGTAAAGGATCTTCAAATTCTTGAAAAGTTTCTCCTCGAGAGAGTGTTAATTGTATTTTTTTTTCCAATGCTTCTTTCTTTGTACTTCCTGCGCGTTCCTGGATCCACATTTTTCTTTTTTTAGGCCAAAGTATAGTTTTTTCTTTTATCAGTTGGTATACACGTTGGAGAACGAATTTGATCATAGTTGGTTTAAAAGTTAAAGCCCAATCATAGACTCGAATTGGCTTAACTGTAACTGTATATCTTTTTTGGTTTTCTTCTCTCGCTAGAGTTTCGGCTTTATTGATTCTATTTACTCTATTCCTAAATTCTTTCCATAAAACATTTTTTCTATTTTTCAAATTATTTGTCCATATTTTATCATTATGAGAATAAGTTTTTTTCAAATTTTCTAAATTTTTAGCTAAGATAAATTTCGTTGGTAATAATGTAAAACAAAGCTTTTCTTTACCGTCACTATAGCAGTGACCAAAAAAGTATTGGGATACTCGGTCTTTTAGAAAAGGTAAGAAACTTACGCCAGGTTTTATGTATGTATTTCGTATCCATCTCTGATAATTAAAAAATAAAACAGGCCATTCCAAAGGCCATAATTTTTTCCATTTTGAAAAAGTATTTTTTTGGACTAAACTATCTTCTTTCTTTTTTTCTAAAGATGTACCTTTTTCAAGGTCCCATACTAAACTTTGATCTGTTTGTTCGTTATCATTTTTTACCCAAGAGAAATTTGTTCGCCACGGATAAATAGAGCATGGTATTCGTACTGATCCTAGGAAACAATAGATATAACAAAAAAAAATTAGACCACAAAATCTTTTTATTTGATAGTTTGTATATGTACTTTTGTTCAAACGGATAAATAGCAATTTTATAAAATGAAGCAAAATTAAATTACTCCCAACATAGCCACAAAAAACACAAAGAACAAAAACAAAATTAGAACTATATCTAAAAAGAAAAACATTAATAAGTCTTGTTAATGTCGAATTGCCAAAAATAACAGGGTTAAGCAATTGAATAAGACATCCATCTATAAAAAAAGTACAGTTTTTTTGCAATGAGCAAAAAACAGTTCGTATTTCCCGTTTTTTTTTATATACAAAAAAACGGGAAACTAAGTAAGGCAAAACTACTAAAGACATTAAATGAGGTTTTATTAATGTTTGGTAAAATGGAGCATAATAGATAGATAGATATATCAAAAATTGTCCTGCAAAAGATCCACTAACAAAGACTTTGCCTTCTGGGATTCCGATAAAAAGAAAAGTTCTTAAAGAAAATAAAAAGTTTGGACCAAGAGATAAAGTTGATAAAAATCCGTACAATATTCCAATCGTCACGTTTTTTGGAACAGCCAT